AAAATATTCTTTCAGAATCTTATTTTCCAGTTATTAAATCCTTTTTTTTTACCAAGTTCAATATTAATAAGATTAGTAAATATTTATTTATTTCGATGCAACAATAAATTTTTATTTTTCACAAGTAGTTTTATTGGTTGGTTAATTGGTCACATTTTTTTGATGAAATTGATTGAATTTATATTAGTCTGCATACAACAAAATAATTCAATTAAATCTAATGTACCTATTCAATCAAATAAGTATATTATGTCAGAATTTCGAAATTCAATGTTTAAAATGTTTATTATTTTCTTATTTGTTACCTGTTTATATTATTTAGGCAGAATACCGCCCCCCTTTTTTACTAAGAAATTGTCAGAAATTCAAAAAAGTAATGAAATTTATAAAAAAGGAAAAAGTGATGTCGAAAAAAATTTGCAAAGGGTACGAACTAAACAAAAACAAAAAAGATCCAAGAACAAAGATATTTTTTCGAAAAAAGAGAAGAATTTGTACAAAATCGATGAGGATAAATATAGCCTAGAATTTGCTCAAAAACCCCTTGTAAGCATTCTTTTTAATTATAAACGATGGGATCGTCCATTTCGATATATAAAAAATAATCGATTTGAAAATCTCGTAAAAAATGAAATTTCAGAATTTTTTTTTCATACATGCCAAAGTGATGGAAAAGAGAGAATATCTTTTACGTATCCATCAAATTTATCAACTTTTCAAAAAATGATGGAAACAAAATTGGATCTCTTCACAAGAGATAAAATTTCCTATGACGAATTGTCTAATTATTGGAACTATACTAATGAAGAAAAAAGAAAGAAACTGAGCAATGAATTTCTAAATAGGGCAAAAGTTATTGATAATAAATTGATTTCTCTGGATATATTGGAAAACCGAATTCGATTGTGTAATGATGAAACTAAAACAAAATACTTAACTAAAATATATGATCCTTTTTTAAACAGATCTTTTCGTGGACGAATCCAAGATGAAAAAACTTACAAAAAAAATCAAATTTTGATAAATAAAATTCATGGTACCTTTCTTTATATTAATAATAATTATCAAGAATTGGAGGAGAAAATAAAAACATTTGATCGAAAAGCATTAGGAATTTCATTTTTTTTTTTTAACCCAATCCATAAATTTTCACAAAAATCAGTATCAAGCTTAGGTTGTGAAGCACTCCATTTATTTCCAGAAGATGAACAAATCAAAAAGAATTCTGAAGATGAAGAAGAAAAAAAAAAAAGAATCAAAATCTTATTCGATGCAATTAGAACAGATTTGAAGGAAAAAACAATAGTAAATCGAAATAGAACTGAATGTATTAGAATAAACGAAATCCGTAAAAAAGTTCCTCGATGGTCATACAAATTTATTGACGAATTAGAACAACTGGACGGAAAAATTGAAGCAGAGAATTATCAAATTCGTTCTAGAAAAGCCAAACGTGTAGTCATTTTAAATAAATCTAAATTTTTTAAGAAAGACAATACTTATAATGATACGGAAGATACCGATAATACTAAAAAAAAAAACGAATTGGCTTTAATACGTTATTCACAACAATCGGATTTTCGGCGAGACATAATAAAAGGATCTATACGTGCTCAAAGGCGTAAAACAGTTACTTGGAAATTTTTTCAAAAAAGTGTGCATTCCCCTCTTTTTTTGGATAAAATGGAGAGACCTTTATTCTTTTTTTTTGATAGTATCAAGTCAATGAAAATCTTTTTTATGTTAAAAAATTGGATTCGAAAAAAGAAAGAATTTCAAATTTATGATTATACAGAGAAAAAAGTAAAAGAAAGTTCGAAAGAGGAACAAAAAAAAGAAAATGAGGAAAAAAAACGTATCGAAATAGCAGAAGCCTGGGATAGTATTATATTTGCTCAAGTAATAAGGGGTTTTTTATTAATAACGCAATCGATTCTTAGAAAATATATTATATTACCTTCATTGATAATAATAAAAAATATTGTTCGTATATTATTTTTTCAATTTCCTGAATGGTCTGAAGATTTTAGGGATTGGAAGAGAGAAATGTATATTAAATGTACGTATAATGGTGTTCAATTATCCGAAACAGAATTTCCAAAAAAATGGCTAACAGACGGTATTCAGATAAAGATATTATTTCCTTTTCGTCTAAAACCTTGGCACAAATCTAAGCTACGATCCAATGAAAAGAAAAAAGATCAAATGAAAAAAAAGAACTTTTGTTTTTTAACAATTTGGGGAACAGAAGTCGAATTGCCCTTTTCTGGTTCTACCCAAAATCGATTTTCATTTTTTAATCCGATTTTAAAAGAACTAAAAAAAAAAAAGAAACAATTTCAGTTTTTCATTTTTCTAGTTCGAAAAGCTTTAAGTGAAAAACTGAAATTGTTTCTAAATATCTTAAAAGAAAAAGCAAAATGGATCATCAAAAGTATTCTATTTCTAACGAAAAAAATAAAAAAATTTTCAAAAGTTCTATTTATTAAATTTAAATTCAAAAAAATAGATGAATTGAGTGAAAGCAAAAAAGATTCAATAATCGGGAAGAACAGTCCAATTATTTTCGAAGCAACCACTCAAATTCAATCTATAAATTCGGCAAATTATTCAATAAAAAAAAAAAAAATAAAGGATCTGAATGCTAAAAGAAAAGAAATTTTAAAAAAAATCGAAAAAATGAAAAAAGGGCTTATAATTTTAGAGACAAATATTAATTCGAACAAAACTACTTATGGTGTTAAAAGGATCGAATTAAAAAACAAAAATTTGCAGATATTAAAAAGAAGAAGAAATGTTCAATTAACTCGTAAATCACATTCTTTTTTTAAATTTTTCATGAAAAGGACATACATAGATATCTTTCTATATATCATTTGTATTCCGAGGATCAATACACAACTTTTTCTTGAATCAACAAAAAAAATTTTCAATAAATCCATTTACATTAATAAACCAAATGCAGAAAGAACTGATAAAACAAATCAAAATATAATTCGCTTTATTTCGATTATCCACAAATATTTTAATACTAGGAATACAAATTCAAAAAATTCTTGTGACGTCTCCTTTTTGTCACAAGCATATGTATTTTTAAAATTATTACAAACCCGAATTATTAACATATATAAATTAAGATCGGTTTTTGAATATCATGAAAATTTTTTTTTTCTTAAAAATGAAATAAAAGATTCTTTTTTTGGAATAGAGGGAATATTTCATTCGAAATTAAAACATAAGAACTCTCACAATTCTGGAATAAATCAATGGACAAATTGGTTAAAGGATCATTATCAATATGACTTATCCCAAAGCAGATGGTCCAGATTAGTACCACAAAAATGGAAAAATAAGATCATTCAATGTCGCGTAACTCAAAATCAAGATTTAACCAAATATAATTCATATGAAAAAAGCCGATTAATTCTTTACAAAGAAGAACAAGTAGGTGCATTAAAAAAAAAAAAAATGAGAAAACAATATAGCTATGATCTTTTATCCTATAGTTTTATCAATTATGTGGATAAGAAAGACTCATATATTTATGGATCGAAATCCCTATTTCAAGCTCAAGCAAATAAAAAAAAAGTAATTTATTCTAATTACAACGCGCATAAAAATGAATTATTTGATATAATAGGTAATATCTTTATCAAAAATTATATAGCGGAAGACACTATTATAGATATGGAAAAAAACCAGTATAGAAAGTATTTCGATTGGGCGAGAATCAATATAGAAATACTAAATCGTTCCATATCGAATCCTGAATTTTGGTTCTTTTCAAAATTAGTGATATTTTATAATGCATATAGGGATAACCCATGGATCATACCAATCAAATTACTTTTTTTTAATTTTAATCAAAATATTAGTGAAAATAAAAATAACATTACTAGAAAGAAAAAAATAAGCGATATTTATCGACCATCGAAAAAAAATAAATCTCTTGAATTGGAGTTAGAGACTCAAAATCAAGCAAAAACATTATACGTCGATCAAATAAATCTTGAAATACCTCTTTCAAACCAAGAAAAAGATTTTGTAGGATCAGGCAATGAAAAGAATATTAAGGGTATAAAGAAAAAGAAAGACAAGAACAAGATGGAGGCAGAACTTAATTTCTTACTAAGAAATTTTTTGATTTTACATTTGAATTGGAAGAATTTCTTAGGTCAAAGAATATTCAAAAATGTTAAAGTATATTGTCTCCTGATTAGATTGAAAAATTTAAGAGAAATTACTATAGCGTCTATTCAAAGAGGAGAGCTAGGTCTAGATATTATGATGATTCAAAATCAGAAGAATTTAACTCTTCAAGGCTTAAGAAAAAATAAAAAATTTATAAAAAAAGAAATATTTGTTATAGAACCTGTTCGTTTGTCTAGAAAAAACAAGAAAAAATTTCTTATGTATCAAACCGTGGGTCTTTCATTAATTCATAAGAATAAACGCAAAATTTATAAAAAATACCCAGAAAAATGTAATGTTAATAAGCAAAATTTAGATAAATACATTACAAGAACAAGAGATCAAAAGGTAATAGAAAAAAAGAATTTTGATTTACTTGTTACTGAAAATATTTTATCCCCTAGACGTCGTAGAGAATTGAGAATTCTAATTTGTTTAAATCCAAGTAATATAAATAGTATAGATAGAAACACAATATTTTATAATGAAAATAAAGTCCATAATTGTTTTCAAGTTTTGACTAAAAACTATATATATCTTGAGAAAGATAAAAAAAAACGAATGAATTTAAAAATTTTTCTTTGGCCAAATTATCGATTAGAAGATTTAGCTTGTATAAATCGCTATTGGTTTTATACCCATAATGGAAGTCGTTTCAGTATAGTAAGAATACATATGTATCCGCGATTGAAAATTCGTTAATCGAAATTTGTCTTCATATAAAATACATAACATAAATACAGACGCGCATTGTGGCATTGATATAAATAAAATGAAATATCCATTAGATCAAAAAAAATCAACGAAATCCTCTTTTATTTTTTAAGGAAATTCATATTTATATACAAAATTCGAAATTAGTGTCATTATTATTACTGATCAATAAATCAAATATATATATAAAGCGAGGAGATGGGAAAATCAAAAAAAAAATAAATATATATATATAAAGCGAGGAGAAGGAAAAAACTTTCAATTTTTATGGTAAAAAATGCATTTATACCTGTTATTTCAGAAGAAAAAAAAGAAAAAAACCCGGGATCGGTTGAATTTCAAGTATTCAATTTTACCAATAGAATACGAAGACTTACTTCACATTTTGAATTGCACCGAAAAGACTATTTATCTCAAAGAGGTTTACGTAAAATTCTGGGAAAACGGCAACGATTACTATCTTATTTGTCAAAGAAAGATGGAATACGTTATAAAAAATTAATAAATCAGTTTGATATTCGGGAGTCAAAAATTCGTTAAATTGAAAAGTAATTCTCAATTATTCGATTTATTAGATCTTGCATTTTGATGAACTTTTTTAAGCGATTCATATAAGAATGAATCGAGGAAAAACCTATGAATATCTTAACTACAAGAAAGGACTTTATGATAGTTAATATGGGCCCTCACCACCCATCAATGCATGGTGTTCTTCGACTTATTGTTACTCTAGATGGTGAAGATGTTATTGATTGTGAACCAATATTGGGTTATTTACACAGAGGAATGGAAAAAATAGCGGAAAATCGAACAATTATACAATATCTGCCTTATGTAACACGTTGGGATTATTTAGCTACTATGTTCACAGAAGCAATAACTGTAAACGGACCAGAACAATTGGGAAATATTCAAGTACCTAAAAGAGCCAGCTATATCCGAGTAATTATGTTGGAATTGAGTCGTATAGCTTCTCACCTATTATGGCTAGGGCCTTTTATGGCAGATATTGGTGCACAAACCCCTTTCTTCTATATTTTCAGAGAAAGAGAATTAATTTATGATCTATTTGAAGCTGCGACGGGTATGAGAATGATGCATAATTTTTTTCGTATTGGGGGGATAGCAACTGATTTACCTTATGGTTGGATAGATAAATGTTTTGATTTCTGCGATTATTTTTTAACAAGGATTGTTGAATATCAAAAACTTATTACTCGAAATCCTATTTTTTTAGAACGGGTTGAAGGGGTAGGGGTTATTGATGGAAAGGAAGTAATAAATTGGGGTTTATCGGGACCGATGCTTCGGGCTTCCGGAATACAATGGGATTTACGTAAAATTGATAATTATGAATGTTACGAAGAATTTGATTGGGAAGTTCAATGGCAAAAAGAAGGAGATTCATTAGCTCGTTATTTAGTTCGAATTGGTGAAATGATGGAATCCATAAAAATTATTCAACAAGCTTTGGAAGGAATTCCTGGCGGGCCATATGAAAATTTAGAAATCCGTTCCTTTGATAGAGAAAAAGAGCCAGAATGGAATGATTTTGAGTATCGATTTATTAGTAAAAAACCGTCTCCGACTTTTGAATTGCCAAAACAAGAACTTTATGTAAGAATTGAGGCCCCCAAGGGAGAATTGGGAATTTTTCTAATAGGAGATCAAAATGGTTTTCCTTGGAGATGGAAAATTCGTCCACCGGGTTTTATCAATTTGCAAATTCTTCCTCAATTAGTTAAAAGAATGAAATTGGCCGATATTATGACAATACTAGGTAGCATAGATATTATTATGGGAGAAGTTGATCGTTGAAATGATAATAGATATAACAGAAATACAAGATATGCATTTTTTTTTCAGATTAGAATCCTTTAAAGAAGTATATGGAATTATATGGGCATTTTCACCTATTTTTATTCTTGTATTGGGAATTACAATAAGTGTACTAGCAATTGTATGGTTAGAAAGAGAAATATCCGCAGGAATACAACAACGTATTGGACCTGAATACACCGGTCCTTTTGGAGTTCTTCAAGCTCTAGCCGACGGAACAAAATTACTTTTCAAAGAAAATCTTATTCCATCTAGAGGAGATATTCGTTTATTCAGTATAGGACCATCCATATCAGTCATATCAATTATAATAAGCTATTCGGTAATTCCTTTTGGGTATAATTTTGTTTTATCTGATCTGAATATTGGTGTTTTTTTATGGATTGCTATTTCGAGTATTGCTCCCATTGGACTTCTTATGTCAGGATATGGGTCAAATAATAAATATTCCTTTTTGGGTGGTCTACGAGCAGCTGCTCAATCGATTAGTTATGAAATACCATTAGCTCTATGTGTGTTATCGATATCTCTACGTGCGATTCGTTAAGACAGAAATTTGTCGTTCGATACTATTACTATTGCTATACTCCTTTCTTTATAATACTTTTCTAGTATAAGGAGGTTAATAAATTGAATATATATTCCTTTTATTTTTAGTATTTATTTATTCAGATTGAATAATTTAATCAGATAGTTATATGAGTGCAATAAAACAGCTTCTATTGAATATAATTTATGAATACTATATTACTTATAGTTAATAGAAAGTATGATAATTTAAAATTGCAGTCAAAATATTGAGTCTCATTTTCTATGTATAAGAATTAAGTGAAAAAATCAATTCAATTTAAAGTAGAAGTGGTCGTTTATCCCAAGGTTGGTTGATTAATCATCCTGTCTTGAAGCGGGCACAAAAGACCAACTTTAATTTATTTTAATATATTTTATATATATTACCATATATATAAAATATATTAAAATAAATTAAGGGAAAAAAAAATGAATGGATGGTTAGAAACACCAAGATATACAAAGGATTTGTAACGTATATTTTTTTAAATATCCAAAAGAACATTTATGACTAATAGAAAAAAGAATACTAATTGGGGCTTTCAATTGGTAGAAAAAAGAAAGCCGTACTCCCCACAATTCCGATCCAGAGTATCTTCTATCCACTAATTAAATAAATGACTATCAGAAACGAAATAATCCTTTAATTTTTTTCTTAAGTCCCTTTTTTATTATACTTGCATAAAAAAAGAATAGGTTAAGAACAAAAAAAAAAAAGGGATCCACTTTTTCTTTTTTTGTCTTATATCCATATTTATGGAGATAGAATTCATGTCATAATTTTGAAAACTAACATGTAATTCTTTTTCGTAATCGAAAACGATTAGGAAGTTATTGGAAGGAGTTATTGATAATTCTAAAAGAGTATTTTATGAAAGAATTTAGTTATTACTCAACAAATTTACTTTTTGATTTGTTAAGGGATGAGATCAATTCAGAAGTACCTTTCATATTTTTTATTTATTTATAAAAAAAAAAATAAAAAAATATGAAATACAATGTATTTTTCCTTATTCCAATTTTTTATTAGGTTATTAGGACAGACAGAATTCTATTGGTCTAATTCAGAACCGTCCAATAAAATGGAATCTTATATATCTTAGGGATATATCAAGGGATAAATAAATGGCTCGGTCCGTAGATTTTTTTAAGGCTTTAAAAAGGAGCCGTATGAGGTGAAAATCTCATGTACGGTTCTGGAATAGAGATGGGAACAGTAATGTTATCACCGACTAGGATTATCAAACAGTTTAAGTACAGTTGATATAGTTGATGCTCAATCAAAGTATGGTTTTTGGGGATGGAATTTATGGCGTCAACCTATGGGTTTCATCGTTTTTATAATTTCTTCCCTAGCAGAATGTGAAAGATTACCTTTTGATTTACCAGAAGCGGAAGAAGAATTAGTAGCAGGTTATCAAACTGAATATTCGGGTATCAAATTTGGTTTATTTTACGTTGCTTCCTATTTAAACCTATTAATTTCTTCGTTATTTGTAACAGTTCTTTACTTGGGTGGTCCAAATATCTCTATTCCTTACATATTTGTTTCTGAATTTTTTGAAATAAATAAAGCATATGGAGTTTTTGTAACAATAATGGGTATCTTTATTACACTAGCTAAAACTTTTTTATTTTTATTTGTTTCTATCACAACACGATGGACTTTGCCTAGACTAAGAATAGATCAATTATTAAATCTTGGGTGGAAATTTCTTTTACCCATTTCTCTTGGTAATCTATTATTAACAACTTCGTCTCAACTGTTTTCACTATAAAAAATGGACCTTCTATATTAAAATTAAAAACTTGTATCAAACAAGAGAAAGAAAAAAATATTCAGAGATATTCACGATATGTTCCTTATGGTAACTGGATTCATAAATTATGGTCAACAAACAGTCCGAGCTGCAAGGTACATTGGTCAAGGTTTCATGATTACCTTATCTCACGCAAATCGTTTACCTGTAACTATTCAATATCCTTATGAAAAAATAATCACATCAGAACGTTTCCGTGGTCGAATACATTTTGAATTTGATAAATGCATTGCTTGTGAAGTATGTGTTCGTGTATGTCCCATAGATTTACCCGTTGTTGATTGGAAACTAGAAACGGATATTCGAAAGAAACGGTTGCTTAATTACAGTATTGATTTCGGAATCTGTATATTTTGTGGTAACTGTATTGAGTATTGTCCAACAAATTGTTTATCAATGACTGAAGAATATGAACTTTCGACTTATGATCGCCACGAATTGAATTATAATCAAATTGCTTTGGGCCGTTTACCAGTATCAGTAATTGATGATTATACAATTCGAACGATTCAAATAAAATTATAAATTATTGATAATTAAATCCAATTCTTCTGAAAACGAAAATTATCGAATATAAATCCAATCATATATTATACATATACTTCTTTTACTTCTTTAATTTTTAAAATTTTAATTTTCTAGTTTGAAATTACTCTTTCATATAAAGAAACGAATGAAATGATATTGATTCGATAATAACTGTACTTATAGCAATTCACTTTTTTTATATTAGGATCATTTCTTATCTTAGGATTAGGTTCAATTCAATGCGGAGAGAATTTTAGTATTTCATCTATAATTTTTTTCCTGGTCATATCAATAAGGTCATGAAATTTCGATTTATTTATCTCTTATTTTACATATAATGGATTTGCCTGAACCGTTACATGATTTTCTTTTAGTCTTTTTGGGGTCAGGTCTTATACTAGGAAGTCTAGGAGTAGTATTATTTACGAATCCAATTTTTTCTGCTTTTTCGTTGGGAATGGTTCTAGTTTGTATATCTTTATTCTATATTTTATCAAACTCCCATTTTGTAGCTGCATCACAGCTACTTATTTACGTGGGCGCTATAAATGTTTTAATCATATTTGCTGTGATGTTCATGAATGGTTCAGAATATTACCAAGATTTTCATCTTTGGACCGTTGGGAACGGAATTACTTTGACGGTTTGTACAAGTATTTTTCTTTCACTAATAACTACTATTCTAGATACATCATGGCATGGGATTATTTGGACTACAAGACCAAATCAGATTATAGAGCAAGATTTGATAAGTACTAGTCAACAAATTGGAATTCATTTATCAACAGATTTTTTTCTTCCATTTGAACTCATTTCAATAATTCTTTTAGTTGCTTTGATAGGTGCAATTGTTGTGGCTCGCCAATAAGATATTTTTAGAACTAACAATATAAATCCAAATTGAATTTTGTTAGATTTTATCACATTTATTTTCGTTGAATTCTATGTGAACGTAAAAGAGTATTTATGTAGAAAATCGTTTTTTATTGTCAATATATTATCTTTTTGTAGTAGACTTTTTATATTCTTTAGTCAATAAAATCCGTTAAATTCTCGTTCATATTGAAATGAATAAAAATTGATAAGGAGTTGGTCAATGATATTTGAACATGCACTTGTTTTGAGTGCCTTTTTATTTTCTATAGGTATCTATGGGTTGATTACAAGTCGAAATATGGTTAGAGCCCTTATGTGTCTTGAACTTATACTGAATGCAGTTAATATAAATCTCGTAACCTTTTCCGATTTTTTTGATAGTCGTCAATTAAAAGGAAATATTTTTTCAATTTTTGTTATAGCTGTTGCAGCCGCTGAAGCAGCTATCGGACTGGCTATTGTTTCCTCTATTTATCGTAATAGAAAATCAACTCGTATCAATCAATCGAATTTGTTGAATAAATAGTATTACTAAAAAAAAGTAGAATTTATAATAGTGTGTACTATATAATCAATTCAAATGGGCATATATTTCAAATTGGCATATATGATATATAACTTATGATAATGTGATAATGTTTGCAAAAACAAACATAAGAAATCAAAGTATCTTGGTTCTATTATGTTATTTTTATTTTAATTAATCTATAAGTAGATTTTGATTAGCAAAATTATGATAAATCATTGATTCATCTGGTGTAATATTTATATATAATTCGTTTACGACTACGACTTTACTAGATCGAAAATGGTGAATTTTTGATGTTCAAGGATTACGATCCAATGTCACATTCAGTAAAGATTTATGATACATGTATAGGATGTACTCAATGTGTTCGAGCCTGCCCCACAGATGTTTTAGAAATGATACCTTGGGATGGATGTAAAGCTAAACAAATTGCTTCTGCCCCAAGAACAGAAGACTGTGTTGGTTGTAAGAGGTGTGAATCCGCCTGTCCGACGGATTTCTTAAGTGTTAGAGTTTATTTATGGCATGAAACAACTCGAAGCATGGGTCTAGCTTATTGATATATTTCAAAAAGAACCACACACACAAGTACCTTTTTTTTACTGGCAAAAACCCGCGCTCAAAATACAAAAGATTTGTTTTTGTATTTTGAGCGCGGGTTTTTCTAGTCTAAGTATATCTTATTTTTATCACGAATTTTTTTCCTTGGTTAACAATAATTGTAGTTTTGCCAATAGCCGCGGGTTCCTTAATTTTCTTATTTCCTCATAAAGGAAATAAGGTCATTAAGTGGTATACTATTTGTATTTGTTTAATTGATCTACTTCTAACAGCCTATGTATTTTGTTATCATTTCGAATTGGATGATCCACTAATTCAATTGACAGAAAATTATAAATGGATCCATTTTTTTGACTTTTACTGGAGATTCGGAATAGATGGACTCTCTATAGGACCCATTTTATTGACAGGATTCATTACTACTTTAGCTACGTTAGCGGCTCAGCCAGTTACTCGAGAATCCAAATTTTTTTATTTCCTGATGTTAGCAATGTATAGTGGTCAAATAGGAACATTTGCTTCTCGAGACATTTTACTTTTTTTCATCATGTGGGAATTCGAATTAATTCCCGTTTATCTACTTTTATCCATGTGGGGTGGAAAAAAACGTTTGTATTCAGCTACAAAATTTATTTTGTACACTGCGGGAAGTTCTGTTTTTTTATTACTGGGAATTCTGGGTATGGGTTTATATAGTTCGAATGAACCAACATTAAATTTTGAATTATTAACTAATCAATCATATCCCATGGCGTTGGAAATAATATTCTATATGGGATTTCTTATTGCTTTTGCTGTCAAATTACCAATTATACCCTTACATACGTGGTTACCCGACACCCACGGAGAGGCACATTACAGCACTTGTATGCTTTTAGCCGGAATATTATTAAAAATGGGAGCATATGGGTTGGTTCGAATTAATATGGAATTATTATCTCGTGCTCATTCTATATTTTGCCCCTGGTTAATGCTATTAGGTTCAATTCAAATAATCTATGCAGCTTCAACATCTCTTGGTCAACGTAATTTAAAAAAAAGAATAGCTTATTCTTCGGTATCTCATATGGGTTTCTTAATTTTAGGAATTGGCTCTATAAGCGATACAGGTCTCAACGGGGCTATTTTACAAATAATCTCTCATGGATTTATTGGCGCTGCTCTTTTTTTCTTGGCGGGAACTAGTTATGATAGACTACGTCTTCTTTATCTCGACGAAATGGGTGGAATGGCTATCCCAATGCCAAAAATATTCACAGTTTTCACTATGTTATCGATGGCTTCTCTTGCATTGCCGGGCATGAGCGGTTTTGTTGCAGAATTGATAGTCTTATTAGGAATAATTACTAGCCAAAAATATCTTTTAATCACAAAAATACTAGTAACTTTTGTAACAGCAATTGGAATGATATTAACTCCTATTTATTCATTATCTATCTTACGTCAAATGTTCTATGGATACAAGATTTTTAATACACCAAATTCTTATTTTTTTGATTCGGGGCCACGAGAATTATTTATTTCAATTTCTATCCTTATACCTGTTATAAGTATTGGTATTTATCCAGATTTTATTTTTTCATTTTCGGCTGACAAGGTTGAAGCTATTCTATCTAATTTTTTATAGATAGTTTTCAGGAATAAATGAAAAAAAAAGAAGAAATAAATCCATAAATCCTATGTACAATACAAATATATATATATTTGTATTGTATTAATTATGGATTAATTTATGTATTAAAAAAGAAATAATTCTAAGTGAATATGTTGTTTGTGAGAAACCCTTGAGTCACTACCGCATTACTTGATTTAAGGGGTTCTCTATCATTTATTTGAATTTTTCTTTTTAGTTATTATATATATTTATTCTATTTTCTTTTTTATTTGGGTTTCTGTATTTAGATTTGTAAAGTTGTTTCTTCACTTTAATTCAATTAGATGTAAATGAACCATAACTATGTAGTCCTATTCCTAAAAGATTTATCCCTAAATAACATACCCAAATTATAAAAAAACCCATAGAAGCCACTATTGAAGAGTTTATATATTCTAATTTTTTATTTTTTCTAGTATGTAAATAAATCGCGAATATAGTCCAAGTAATAAAAGCCCAAGTTTCCTTTGGATCCCAATTCCAATATGATCCCCATGCCTCATTAGCCCATACTGCTCCTGAAATAATACCTATTGTTAAAAAGATAAAACCGAGACTAATAGTACGGTAACCCCAACGATCCAATTGTTGAATAAATTGAGATCTATAATAATTTCTATAAGACGAAAAAGCTGTTTTTTGGAAAACATTATTTTTTTCATTCATATTCATGTATTTAATTTCGGCAAAAGAAAATGATTCATTTATTAAAAAAAACAAATTCTTGCTTTTACCAAGCAGTTCTTGGAATGTAATGACTAAAATAGCCACAGATAATAATGATCCACATAAAAGAGTTGCATAACCCAATATCATCATACTTACGTGCATCATTAACCAATGGGACTGTAAAGCGGGTACTAATATTATGGATTCGTTCATTTTTTTAAAAAGACCTGAAGTAGCAAAGACTTGAGTAAAAATAACACTTGGTGCGATTATTGTGTTTAAATAGTAGTTTTTATGTTTTTTGAAGGAAGGAACCATATAAAAAATGGAAAAAGTCCATGAAAGAAATATTAATGATTCGTATAAATCACTAAACGGTAAATGTCCCGAAAAAGCCCAACGAGTAACTAACAATCCTGTTATACAAAAAAAGGTTATTATCATGCCTTTTTTTGACGAATCATATAATCTTATGATTTCATTGACTAATAATAAGGTTATCAAATGAATTGAAATTAAAATGGATACGACCGAAAACGATATATGAGTTAATATATGCTCTAAAGTTGAAAATACCATCATATAATATATAATCACAAAATCGAAATACTAGGAATAGAAATAAGAATTGAGTTCATTATAGGACCTTTTTTTTTTTGAAAAGATAAGATATCATGCCGCTACTCGGACTCGAACCGAGATGCTCTAGCACTGCTTCCTAAGAGCAGCGTGTCTACCAATTTCACCATAGCGGCTTACTCAAAATCATAATAATTAATTTTTAATCAATTGTCGAGATTCAAAGAATCAATTAAAGTAAAATATTTGTTTACTAAACATTAAATAAAGAATTTTATTAGAATCTATTCGAAATATATATTTCAATACTTTTCTTTTTATTCTATATCTATATTCTTATTCTAAATATAAAATATAAATACATTTTTTATTCTGAAGTCTTAGTAAAAGTAAAAAAAAATTATATTATTATATATAAATTAATAATTATAAAATTATAATCCAATTATTATGTTTATGTTATGTAATTTAAAATGACTCTTTTTTTATTTATTTCATTTTCTGAATATAAAGAAATGTATTTCCATTTTTTTATATTCAGTGGAAAATAAAAAAGAGCACTTCTATAATCAAAATCAAAAATGGAACACTACATTCAACAAAGGATTTTTTATTAGAATATAGATAATGTAAATATTATAAATTAATACTATACTGAAATTAATACTATAACTATATATATTAAATATTAAATTTATATTAGTATTTTTTTTTTATTTTAAAAATATTCATTGAATCCAGTTAATTGAAATTACTCTAACGTTTGTATTTGTTACAAAAAAAGCTTTTTGAATTCCCCGTAAAAATAGATTGTGCTAATGAAAAAGCTTTCAATCTTGTCCAATATCCTTTCTTTTTCCATAAAGTATTCCGAATAATTTTTTTTGATATAGAAGTGCGCTTTTTTGGAACTGCCATATAATTTATATAGTTTTTCATTTTTATATAGTTCTATGTCAAAGACATTTTTTTCCGTAAATGAAAAGGAATTTCTCTTTAATTAGCCATATATCTTATCTATCTTAATTCCCATTTTTTGTTTCCTATTTAAAGTAAAACTTAAAGTAAAACATTGAATATTATAACCCTTTTTTTTTTTTGATTTTTCCAAACATCCAAATTTTTTATTGTAATCAAAATACTAAATTAGTTAAAAAATCAAAAATGAACCGATGATTTTTGTCAAAAAAGGACTTTTTTTTAATTCATCATTCATATAAAAATAAAAATGTTCTTAGTTTTGGTGTAATTAATTATTTTATTCCAACTCTATACATAAAATTAAATTCGAATTAAAAAAAAATTATTTTTTGCTAGGAATTTCGTTATCGCTCCATTTTTAGTTTATACTTTGTAATATGTAATGTAATATGTAATATTTCCAATATTGAATAAAGATTCAAATTAATAATACATCTGTCTATTTTAATTCTATATTTCTTTTTTTTATTAACCGAACTCCTTCTTTACAAAAAAGATAAAAAACCAACGAATAAGAAATAAAATTCATTAGAATCGGAATTTTTTTGTTTATTGTATGGAATATACATATCAATATTCATGGATTATACCTTTTATTCCATTTCCAGTTCCTATGTTAATAGGAGTGGGACTTTTATTTTTTCCGACGGCAACAAAAAATCTGCGTCGTATGTGGGCTTTTCCTAGTATTTTATTGTTAACTATAGTTATGATTTTTTCGGTTGATCTGTCTATTCATCAAGTCAATAATAGCTCTATTTATCAATATGTATGGTCTTGGACCATAAATAATGATCTTTCTTTAGAGTTTGGGTGCTTAATCGATTCACTTACGTCTATTATGTCAATATTAATTACTACTGTTGGTATTTTGGTTCTTATTTATAGTGATAATTATATGTCTCATGATCAAGGATATTTGAGATTTTTTGCTTATATGATTCTTTTTAATATTTCAATGCTGGGATTAGTTACTAGTTCGAATTTGATACAAATTTATGTTTTTTGGGAATTAGTTGGAATGTGTTCTTATTTATTAATAGGCTTTTGGTTCACACGTCCTATTGCGGCAAATGCTTGTCAAAAAGCATTTGTAACTAATCGTGTAGGGGATTTTGGTTTATTATTGGGAATTTTAGGTCTTTATTGGATAACGGGTAGTTTGGAATTTAGGGATTTGTTTCAAATAATAAATAACTTAATTTATAAAAATGAGATTAATGTTTTTTTTGTTACTTTGTTTGCCCTCTTCCTATTTTGTGGCGCAGTCGCTAAATCCGCCCAATTTCCTCTTCATGTGTGGCTACCTGATGCTATGGAAGGACCTACTCCTATTTCCGCCCTTATACATGCTGCTACTATGGTAGCGGCTGGAATTTTTCTTGTAGCTCGGCTTCTTCCTCTTTTCATAGTTCTACCCCCAATAATGAATGGAATAGCTTTTATAGGTATAATAACAGTAGTATTAGGAGCTACTTTAGCTATTGCTCAAAAAGATATTAAGAAAAATTTGGCCTATTCCACAATGTCTCAATTGGGTTATATGATGTTAGCTTTAGGTATGGGATCCTATCGAGCCGCTTTATTTCATTTGATTACTCATGCTTATTCAAAAGCATTGTTGTTTTTAGGATCTGGATCCATTATTCATTCAATGGAAGCTGTTGTCGGATATTCTCCAGCTAAAAGTCAAAATATGGTTCTTATGGGTGGTTTAACAAAACATGTACCAATTACAAAAACTGCTTTTTTAGTGGGTACACTTTCTCTTTGTGGTATTCCACCTTTTGCCTGTTTTTGGTCTAAGGATGAGATTCTTAATGATAGTTGGTTGTATTCACCAATTTTCGCAATAATAGCTTGTTCCACAGCAGGATTAACCGCATTTTATATGTTTCGAATTTATTTACTTGTTTTTGAAGGATATTTAAATGTTCATTTTTTAAATTTCAATGGAAAAAAAAATAGTTCATTCTATTCAATATCTTT